GATTCATAAGTAGTTGTTAACGGGGTTGACGTTACCAAATTCTGAGGAGTAGGTATCAATTTATGCCTAATTGCTCCGGATATAGTTCCCTTAACTACATTTTCTAAACGAGCCAGAGCCAACCCGAGCTGGTCTTGTAAAAGATCCGCTACGGAGCGAATCCGTTTATTTTTCAAATGATTCATATCATCAAGTGTACCCATTCCAAATTTCATGCCAATCAAATGATCGGCAGCTGCTAATATATCTCGTGGTAACAAAAATATATTGTTCTGAGGTATATTAAGATTCAGTCTCCAATTAATATTTCGGCGGCCAATCCTTCCTAATTCACACCTTTGGTGAAAGAATTTTTTTTGTAATTCCTTACATAAGGATTCAGAAAATATTGGATCCCCACCTACACAAGAAAATTGTTGATAAAACTCCAAAATAGCATTTTCTTTTGACCCAATTTTTTTTTTCTCCTTATCGGTCAAGAAAGATAAGAAAATTTCAGGGTAGCAAACATTCTCTAGAATTTCTCTTAGATTTGAACCCATAGCTGATGATAGAACTAGAATAGATATTTTCTGTTTCCTACTCACACGAGCCCATATTCTTGCTTTTTTATCAATCTCTAATTCTAACCTGCCTCCCCAATCTGATATTATGGTGCCGGTATAGACCGAAATCCCGTTATGATCCAATTCTGACTGGTAATAGATACCAGGACTTTGCAATATTTGATTGATCACAATTCTGTATATTCCGTTTACTATAGAAGTTCCAAGGGAATTCATTAAAGGAATGTTTCCAATAAAAATTCTTTGTTCTTGCATATTCCTACTGGTTTTCCAAATTAATCCCGCGGATACATATAATTCAGAAGAATATGTAAGTGATTCATAGACAGCATCTCGTTCTTTTATCAGAGGTTCTACCAATTGATATGTTTCCACAAATAATTGAAATTCAATTTCGTGATCTATGTCTTCAATTTTTGGAAACTTAGAAAGTTCTTCTATTAAACCCTGATCAATAAACCGATAAAACCCTTCAAATTGTATCTGATTAAATCCGGGTATTGTCGATGTTCCCTCTTTTCCATCCCCGAGCATCTTTTTTGAATTTCCCATTTATCCGTTTATTGAAAAAATCCCATCTCTCATTCTTCACCGAATCATATCCATCGAATTCGATCTAGCAATAATGGAATTTCTATTCTGTTTACTGAATCACATGAAATTTTATCCAATTCCAAGATATATGGAATGTATGAAAGACGTATGAACGGAGACTAGATTCAATTGGAATTTTTTATAAGAAAGAGATCCAAATGGAACAGAATTGAGAAATACCACTGGAACTTATGGAGTTTTTTAAAGACTAGAAAAAAAAGTAATTTCATTTTCACCTATGATATTACATATTCAAATTCGATTGCATACCATAAAAAAATGTATTCATGATTGGATCTATTCGAGCAGATAAACATATAATAAATAGAAAACTTTTTTTTATTTATAAATTTGTTTTATTATTAAAATAAAAAAGAATGTACAGATATATATGTCTCTTTTTCTGCTTTTATTCTGGTACAGTTCCATTTGGGACAGCGCATGCTGTGCTCTATCAAAAATTAAATTTTCTCTTCAATGTATTCAATGAAAAATTGAAATATAAAAATTGATTCAGAATTACTCCTCAAAAGCAGCCCTAAAGAGATATAATACCCCATTATAGAGCTATAGCTCTATAACACAACGTAACGTATGTTCTGATTCTGGGGTTTACATATACTCATCATTACTGTTATAATTGAAATTGAAGAAGATTTCTTTTTAATTGAAAAAACTCAATATAGATTAGTTAGAAATCCATTTCTAATGATTTTCTTAATATTATTAGAAATAAAAAACTGTAGATTTTTATTTAATTCAAAAATGGTCATGAATTTATAGTCAATAGTTAATGGTTCCGGTTTGTACTGGATTCTATGTTTTGTGACTGAAAATCTATATATTTTTTTCGGAGTTGAAAAAAAAAAGAGAAAATTGGAATCTAGGTTCTATCGTTTTGGCGGCATGGCCGAGTGGTAAGGCGGGGGACTGCAAATCCTTTTTCCCCAGTTCAAATCCGGGTGCCGCCTCAACAACAGACTTGAAATCCCCTGTTATAACAAACGTAGGAAAAGACTCTTGATACTTTTTGTGATTCTAAGCCCCTGGCTCTCGAGGTTCTATATCTCTAACCTAAAGTTTTGCCTATCAGATTCAACGAAAACTTAAAGTAGTGGAGGGAAATCCGTAAATCTTTATTTGCCGCACTACTAAATGAGTTCCACTTACTGAGTCTTCAATTAGATTGGATAGCCAGAGAGGGAATTAAATTAATAGTTTTGGAAAGGACCCAAGATACTTTAGATACAGACTCATGAAAGTTTCGGAATGCGCAGACATTCAATCAATATTAGATTAGATGAAGAATTGCCTTTCATTTTACTTCCAAAAATAAAAAACGAAAAAAGAAATAAAAAGTATTATTCTTTCTAGATGTGAGTCAGATTCCTTGGATACTTCGAAAAGTGTATGTTTGCTTGTGTTTACATCTTGTCGATTCTACTAGAAATTCTATAATTAAGAATAACTCATTATAAGATAAGTGGATTTTTTGGAGTAGTTCATCAATGGTGACCAAATACCTCTCCCTTTTTTGACTCTGCACCAATGATTTCACTATTATTAGTGAACAATAATGGAATAGTTTCTTCATATTCATAGAAATAGGGGACAGAATTCACATGGATATAGTAAGTCTCGCATGGGCTGCTTTAATGGTAGTTTTTACATTTTCCCTCTCTCTCGTAGTGTGGGGAAGAAGTGGACTCTAGAAGTACTCTTAATTGCGGTAATAATCAAACTCTATCAACCTGTATCAATTGTTTTAGTTTTCTAGACTGTTCGGCAATTTTTTTTTGATTTAGGTTTTATTGACTCATTTTCTATTTTTATATCAGGGTTTACACGGTTAACCATTCATGGGGTAACCCCTTTTCAAAATTTTACGAAGTTTCCATCGAATTGGGATTATCTAAATGGATCAAACAAATGAAATTGAGAAAATATGTACATCCATTTCATATTATATTTCAGTTATATTGACGTTTCTAAATAAAAATAGAGATATAGGTGGATTCCTTTATATTAAGATATTTCACTTGTATCTTTATACATTACAATAACCATAATGGCTAGTTATGGTAGAAAGAGATCTCTTTCTACCATACTAGCGGGCCCCTTAGGATACTACTCTACTACTACTGAGTCTAAGGCATTCCTTTCATTTAAGACGAGAAATTTAAATCCTTTTTTTTTCATTGATAGTAAAATTTTATTCAAATTAATCATTTTGACTAACCGTTTTTACGTAAATTATAAGCAAAAAAGCAGTAGGAACGAGAATGAAGAGTGCAGTAGCAATAAATGCAAGAATATTTACTTCCATAATTGAATCCTTTATTATTATTATTTTTTTTGAATATCTCGGGATTTAATCCCATAGAGATGAGAAATCTTTCGCTTGTAAACTCATTCAGATGAATTAGATTTCAATGATATCGAATGAAAGAAATATCATGAATAACAATATCGGAGCTATAAAATCTATTCATCGTCAAGAATTTAATAGTATAACATAGGAAGATCTTTTATCCACACCGAATACATAATGAGATTCTTGATTCAATCAAAAAATATTTTTTTATGATTATTTTTCCCCGCTTTCTTTTCTACAACCTAGTACTTTACTTGCCTTGTACAATCATCTGATGAAGTATCATAAAAAAACCTTTTCTACTTCCATTGTTTACAAAAAGAGTTTCTAAAGAACCTTGAATAAACAATAGAAATAAAATAGAGAAAACAAGTACGAAGTTCACTTTGAAATTTCAAAACTTTTTTAAGGGTCTATCATCTTTTTGGACAACAAAGAAAGGGAATGTGACAAAAACGAGTCCCAGTAAAAAAAAAAACGAAAATATTCCAAAAAATGAACTAGTTCCATTTTCTTACGAGTTTTTTCTTCGACATCGACTCTAATCTTTTAAAAGAGCATATTCATTAGGGAAGACTCATTTTATCTTTATTTTTTAAATATCCTCTTTACTTGGTGAGATTCGAACTATTTTAAATTCCTTGACTTCATAGAAAGAAAAGTATATATAGGTACTCTGGGCAAATGTATTATACGCTATCCTATTTCATTTTCCTACACGAATTAATGGGGATCTGTTGACAAAAAGTGGAAACCCCATACAGTATCTCTTTCTTGAAGTGTTGCATGCTCTGAATAATTAATTTACATATGTCTCTCTACCATCAATTGGTGCTAGTTAAAACAAAGGAAAAACCCCCTTCTTTTGCTTGATGAAAAAAATAAAACAAAAAGATAAATGAAACCGTTTTGATCCCCTTGCCCAGAAACTAAAAGGGGAGTTGATGTCTTTTTTTTTATTGAATCCGCCGGGACTGACGGGGCTCGAACCCGCAGCTTCCGCCTTGACAGGGCGGTGCTCTAACCAAATTGAACTACAATCCCATGGAAATCAAGTGGGTAGCTTACATATTCCTTCTTATGATTTCATTTGAATCATTTCAGTTTCAGTTTTAGATTCAAGTTTTAGATTCAAATTATTGTTTTGTAACAAAGAAAGTCACAAGTGATATATTGATATCTATATGGATATCACTTTAGTAATAGCAAGACGGATTACAGGTAATCCTTGCATTCTTATAAAATCGATTGATAATCTATTTTTTTTTTACAAAAAAAAAGATTATTTTCTCGCCTCTGTTCATTAAAGTTTATATTTAAAGGATCCATATCGGGATCCTTAGCAAGATCAAGATCGGCATTTTTTATGGAAACTGAAAAGTAACTAAACACAAGAAATAAAGAAAAAAGTGAAGTAGAAATATCAATATCCCCTGAAATTTTACTTTTTTTCTTACCCTTATCTG